TCGAATGTCCCGAAAATCATTATCAAAAAAAACTTCAACAGGACGTTCTATTTTTAGATAGAAATATATTCGCTCAAAAAAGACTCCAGAAGATGTTGGCCGGAAATGAGAAGATTTATTACGGAGAAAAAGGAAGATGGATTCGTATTCACATGCATAAGAATTATATAGGAACAAGAATAATCTTGGATTACCTTTTAAAAAAATGGAAATATGTTTTTGGGGAGTAATAAGACTATTCCAATTACAATACTCGTAGAAAAAGAAACGTAATAAATGCAAAGAAGAGACATCCTTCACCCAGTAGCGAAGGTTTTGAACCAAAATTTCAAAATGGGTGGGATAGGGTATTAGTACATCTGACGCATAATCTAAATGCGAAAATCGGTCCTCTAGAAAAGGAAATATTGAATGAATTGATCGTAAATTATGAGATTTTGCTATATGCTTCCTTTCTAAGGAAGATAATAGTCGTAGGGAAAATGGAATTTCCACAATGACCGCAAATCCCTCTGAGAGAATTTGCGAATACAAATTCTTATTGTGCCCAAAAACTGGATTTTGAATAGAATCATTAGCCGAAATAATCAAATGATTCTGTTGATACATTCGAGTAATTAATCGTTTCACAATTATTAAACTAGATTTATTGTCAGAACCGGCATTTTCGAACAAAATGGATCTATTTAAACCATGATTATTAGCAAGTGCATAAATATACTCCCGAAAAATAAGGGGGTATAGGAAGTCGTGGCGCCGAGATCCACCGAGTTCTAAATATCCTTGAAATTCCTCCATTTCCAATTCTCTTTGAACTAAAAATAAAGAAAAATAGAATTAATTATTAATTAAAGTAAGGGGTTTATTGGTTATCAAATGATACATAGTACGATATAGTCAAAACAGGGTATTATAGTAAGAATAAGAAAAGAAAAAATACCTCGGAAATGGGTAAACTCATCAAGGGACTCCCTATCCTCTTAGTTTTCTATTTGTTATAGGATAACAAGATGGATTCGAAATCCTTTATTTTTTCAACACAATCGCTCTTTTGATTTGGGAAAAACTATCTTTATCAAGATGCTGCTTCTTTTACACATTTTTGGCCAACCCAAAATGGGAAATAGCTAATAGTTAGGACTCATTAAAAAAATGGATAATCATTCACTAATGGAAAACCCTTTCCCCGTACCGGGCACTAATAAAATTTTAACGTGTAATTAGATGGGGAATCATTCAAATTAAGAACAGAAGCTCGTTGCTTTTTCTTTCCCTATAATTAATTGGGTTCATAGGACTCTATCCATTTATTCATTCGACCCAACTCGGAATTTATTTCAGTTTATTTCTCACTAAGAATTCAAACAAGATTTTGAACCGATCCAGTAAGAATGAAATATTCTCAGAATTTTCTATTGATACGACATGCTGTTTTTTCCAATCATTCCTTTCAGGATCAGTCGTGGTCTTACAAACTCTACCGGAGATAGAAACGAATCTGTTACTTCATAGAAATGTGTATAAGATGCTAGCCGCACTTAAAAGCCGAGGACTCTACCATTGAGTTAGCAACCCTAATAAAAAAAAATGTGAATGTGTGGGTACAACAATCGGAGTAAAAAGAAAAAGGGGAAAAAATTGCACGACACAATCAATCAAAATACTGAACTATCAAATCAATTCATCGTCGAGAATTGAATAGTATAACATAGGAAGATCTTTTATCCATACCGAATACAAAATTTCTAATAGATTCTGAATCGAAAAACTCAAAATAAATAGATCCGTTTATACACGATCGAATTATATTTCTTTGATCCACTGTTGTCAATATGAATTGAATACTTAGAATAAAAGTAGAATGAAAACAAAATGAATAAGAGACTTGTGCTGGATTAGCATAACACTAGATAGATAATATAGATAACTAAAAAAACAACAAAGATTAGGGACGAAATAGGAAAGAATCCCGTCTCGGGTTTATTTCTTTGTTAATGCAGTTACAACAAAAAACTCCCAATTGGATTGGAGAAAATGCCAAAATTTTATATGCCTCGTCGATCCAATTACTTCATTTATTCACCTGATCTTTTTCTATCCATCTTATATCAAATTATATCAAAAAAACAGATTTTTGTCATTATATAAGATGGTATTCTATGGTAACAATAATAAATGAAGTAATTGGGGGGGGGTAGTATAGTAGAAAAAAAAATTATACAAAGCTATATATGAATCACCCCCACCCTCTTCTCTCTCTTTTTTTTATTTCATAAATTGGCTTTCGTTTGATTCAAATTCAATTCTGTAAAACCCCCGCCTTCTTTAAAATATCATAAACAGTTTCTGTCGGCTGAGCGCCTTTTTCAAGAAAATATAGAATGTCGGGAATATTTAAATAGGTTTGATTTTTTATCGGATCATAAAACCCCACTTTACGAAGATCTCTTCCTTCTCTTCGAGATCGCACATCAATTGCAACGATTCGATAAAGGGCTCATTGGGATAGATGTAGATGAACTATAACCCCCCCTAGAAACGTATACGAAGTTTTCTCCTCGTACGGCTCGAGAAATTGGAAGTTAGATCTATGTATAGAATTAGAATGTTAAATAGATCCATAACATCATCAAATCAATATCAAATCAATTAGAGGATTATTTAATCCTTTTTTATTCCTCTTTAGCAAAAAAAATCGTTTGTATTCTCATAACTCAAGTTGGATAACTCTGAAATAGTTCAAAAGAAAAGCCTTAGGCATTTCATTTTTTGAGTGGTCTCTAACCCCTTTTTGTTTGTCTCATTTAGAATATATTTGGATTCTTTTTCCTTTATCTGGTTGTCGAGACAATTGAAAACGGCATTTCCTTGTTCCAAAATACTTTCTCTTTGCCTGGAATCGTTGGGTTTAGACATTACTTCGGTGAATTTGAATCATTTCAAAACGACAGCAACATGCCCCTTTTTATGATTTCTTTCTATCAAAAAATCATACGCCCGGTCGATTACCGCATGATACACTTTTGATCAAAAGAGTTTCACCAATTCCAACAAATTTTCCTTATTTTATTTGAAACTTGCTCGAATTGGATCGTTTCGATTTCTACTGGATCGAAAATTTACTTACGAAGTTGTTCCAACTTATTAATTGGCACTAACCGTAGATCCTTGCCCCTGAGAAATGAATCAATACTTTCTGCTCGAGCTACATCATATACTGTTGACGTTAAACCCCAACAGTATATGATGTCGAGCCAAGAGCACTTTCATTTCTATAGAATAGAAAATGGTGGGTGTAAAAATCCACAACTGATTATGTCTGTCAAGTCGCACGTTGCTTTTTACCACATCGTTTCAAACGAAGTTTTACCATAACATTTCTCTAGTGTGGGACTGATATGTAATTGATTCAATTATGGAATCATGAATAGTCACTTGTTCGACCGTTTCATAGAAATCTATATTTTTTCTTCTTTTATATGAAGTGGTGCTGTCTAAAGTAAAGAAATCTTATCAAGAATGAAATTTCAATGCATTTTTGATAAGATTTCTTTATTAATTTATACATAATTTCTAAATATTAGGAAAAAAGTGCTTTTTATTAAATCTACATTCCATCTTCAAGTAACCTAATAGGTTATATTCAACAATCTCAGACTTCTTCGAATATCAAATAGTCAGAAGAAACGATTCAAATAGTTATTTAATTGAAAACCCCCACCTCATACCAACATCACTATTTGAATAAAGTTTTACTAAGGATCGCATTTGATGATCATAAATAAATCCGCGATTAAAAAAATAGAGATTGAAAAAATCGAATTCTTTTTTTTTCATTTCATTATTCTAATAATGTCTATTTATATAGTATAGAAATAATAGGTCTTTCCTGGGACGGAAGGATTCGAACCTCCGAATACCGGGACCAAAACCCGTTGCCTTACCACTTGGCCACGCCCCATTTAGATTTATGTTCGATACTACTAAAGACTAGTATTGTATTGGTTATTCGTCAATTCCAGTCCAAATATCTATGGACTCTATTGTTCCTGGGATTTTGACACGTGTCGATATAGAATTATCTATAGAATAAAACGGAATTTATTGATCATTACATATAATTCAATTAAGATATTGTATGAAAGGATGGTTTCTTCAATTCGCAAAAGAAAATAGATAGACTTTTGATTGGGCGAGTTCAAGTTCAAAAACAACAATTCATTTTGATCGAACCGCCTTTCGTCATTTTTACCGTATACCAATTCTCAAGAATAATATATTTATATTATTATATTAACTCAATCAAATACAATTATCTCCAAGTCCAATAAAAAAAAATGTTTGTTATGCTTAATATCTTTAGTTTGATCTGTATCTGTCTTAATTCCGCCCTTTCTTCGAGTGGTTTTTTCTTAGCCAAACTACCTGAGGCCTACGCTTTTTTGAACCCCATCGTAGATTTTATGCCAGTAATACCCGTTCTCTTTTTTCTATTAGCCTTTGTTTGGCAAGCTGCTGTAAGTTTTCGATGAAATTTTGAATACTGTCATAGACATGATTTATTGGCGAAAAAAATTCTAACAATGGGTAAGATCAGATAAGTCTTACAGTATAGTATGAACTCTCGATTTAACTAATTCTTAGATAGCTTAGAAAAATCTGAATTACCCCATTTCCTCGTTCTGATTCCTTTCATTTATTGGTGTCAAAAGAGGATATGTGGTATAAAAATGGAGAATCTATTCTCTTTTTTTTTTCAAAACAATGATCTTGGAGATTGTGTAATGCTTACTCTCAAACTCTTTGTTTACACAGTAGTGATATTCTTTGTTTCTCTCTTCATCTTCGGATTCCTATCTAATGATCCAGGACGTAATCCTGGACGCGAAGAATAAAAAAAGAAAGAGGGCTTCCCTTTTGCTTGCTTAATTTTTCAATGTGATTAGGGTTTTATCTATTGCACATCTTTAATTAAATAACAAAATCAAAAAAAGATTCGA